GGAAGGAAAAAAGCCCTCAAATTCTTCTTTGTGATGATAATGCCAAAATATCAAGTCGGCTCATTTGTCTTTATGTTGATAGTTACAGGCCTCTTGAATCTTCTTTTTCCCTATTTTTATTTATTTTTTTTGTGTCTAATTATAATTATTCGGATTTCTTTTTGTTTATTATTGATAGGAATTTTCTTGTTGAGACCCTATGAATCGATTGAAACCTCAGATTCATACTAAAACCACGATGATTGAATAAAGCCCCTAAGCCCAAAGGTTCTCTGAGTAAGAACCGTTTGATCATCACTTATTCAATTAATAGATGAAATGCCTAAAAATTCGAAGAAACATTTGATTTGTCCGTTGGTCAAAATAAAGAAACATAAACAGAATAGAATGTTTAAGGAAGAAAAACAAACCCTTCGATTTAGAATTCTAAAATAAATCTTTTAAATTTTTTTGAGTCCAGTCGCGAGGTCTGAATACTAGGCATGAATCATAGTTCAAATATTTCTTGATCTATTCCATATATTCTGTGCTCCAGATAAAAAAATGAATATCCGACGAGGCAGAACCCATCTCTCTCAAGATGACAGACCTACTCTCTGTACTATCAATAGGATCAATTATAACAAGTCACACACTCATATTCCGGAAATACAGAAAGAAAGGAATTCCACGGTCGAACTGCCAGAATGGCCTAGAAATCCGAGTCCTAAGTGATTCACTTTGGATTGAAAAGCCAGGACTTCGTGATTTTTATGGACCTAATTCATTGAAATTCCATCCAGTAAAACGGAAGAATTATAAATTTCCAAAATAATAGATAGGAATACTGCAAATAGAGCCATTGCGACCCCCATCAAAGGGGTAGTTCCCCACCCGGGGGCTACTTTACCATATTCCGAATTCAATGGTTTCAATAAATTCCCTACGGTAGTTCGTCTTGGACCAGATCTAGAACTACCCTCAACGGTTTGTGTAGCCATAAATCCTATTGCATTGGTTGAGATCGGTTGACTTTGTATACCATTCCGTTGTAAATAAACGATCTTATCATAGATCCATTGTGGTCTTTAAATTTTATAATAATGGAAACAGCAACCCTAGTCGCCATCTTTATATCTGGTTTACTTGTAAGTTTTACCGGGTACGCCTTATATACCGCTTTTGGGCAACCCTCTCAACAACTAAGAGATCCATTCGAGGAACACGGGGACTAGTTGAAGTAAAGTAATGAGCCTCCCATATCATAGGAGGCTCATTACTTTACTTCAATTTGGATAATGTAATGTAAAATAATGAAAAATCATTTCGCCTTTTTAGTCGGAACCTTAGGTGGCTCTCGAAAAAATATCGCGAAAAAAATGATTCCTAGAGTCGAGACTAAGAGGAACGTATAAACCAATGCTTCCATAAATTCGATCGTGGTTTACAATTATAGCTTCCACACCTGTTCATTTGGGATCATTTCCCAGATTAAGAAAGGACAAGAGTCAAAGAAAGGGGCGGTGATTCAAATCAAGATTTCTCTAGTACTCTATGTCAAAGTTAAATCACAAAAATCCAATGGAGGCGAAAGATACAAGAGCAATATTGTATCAGACTACTTGTCTCTTTGTAGTTGGATCTCCAAGTTTTTGAAATGCTCCAAATTCCACTTGAGCATCCAAATCTGGGTCAATACCAGCAAAAACATCTCTGAACAAGGTTCTAGCACCATGCCAAATGTGTCCGAAAAAGAAGAGCAAAGCAAACGAAGCATGTCCAAAAGTAAACCAACCCCTTGGGCTGCTACGAAAAACACCATCAGATTTCAAAGTAGCGCGATCTAATTCAAAAATTTCACCCAATTGAGCACGTCTAGCATATTTTTTCACGGTAGCAGGATCACTATAACTCACTCCATCGAGTTCGCCACCATAGAACTCAACAGTGACTCCTACTTGTTCGACACTATACTTCGATTCTGCCCTTCTAAAAGGAACATCGGCTCTTACAATTCCGTCTCCGTCTACCAAAACTACTGGAAATGTTTCAAAAAAAGTAGGCATACGACGTACAAAAAGCTCATGCCCATCTTTATCTCTAAAGACGGGATGTCCTAACCATCCAACAGCTATTCCATCCCCGTTGTCCATTGAGCCCGCTCTAAATAATCCCCCCTTTGCTGGATTATTGCCAATGTAATCATAAAAAGCTAATTTTTCGGGAATTTTAGACCAAGCTTCTGATAAACTCTGATTTTCGGCTAGTCCGGCACCAACCCTTCGATATATTTCTTGCTGGAAGTATCCTTGATCCCATTGATAACGAGTTGGACCAAATAATTCGATCGGGGTAGTCGCGGAGCCATACCACATAGTTCCAGCAACAACAAAAGCTGCAAAAAAGACAGCGGCGATACTACTGGAAAGGACAGTTTCAATATTACCCATACGTAATCCTTTGTATAGACGTTGGGGCGGACGAACACTAAGATGGAATAGGCCCGCTAATATACCCAATGTACCTGCTGCAATATGATGAGAGGCTATTCCTCCCGGAACAAAAGGATCAAAACCTTCTACCCCCCACGCAGGATTTACAGATTGTACTTTTCCGGTTAGTCCATAAGGATCAGACACCCATATTCCAGGACCATACAAGCCTGTTACATGAAATGCACCAAACCCAAAGCAAGCTAATCCTGAAAGAAATAAATGAATTCCAAAAATCTTGGGCAAATCCAAAGAAGGTTTTCCTGTACGTTCATCACAGAATACTTCTAGATCCCAATATACCCAATGCCAGATAGCTGCCAAGAAGCACAAACCAGAAAACATAATATGTGCCCCAGCCACACCTTCGTAACTCCAAATACCCGGATTCGTTATAGTCCCTCCTGTGATACTCCAACCGCTCCATGAATTGATTATTCCTAAACGAGTCATGAAGGGTATAACGAACATACCTTGTCTCCACATTGGATCAAGAACAGGGTCGGAGGGATCAAAAACTGCTAATTCGTACAGAGCCATTGAACCGGCCCAACCAGAAACGAGAGCTGTATGCATTAGATGTACAGAAAGCAAGCGACCCGGATCATTCAATACGACGGTATGAACACGATACCAAGGCAAACCCATGGAAATACCCCTTTATCAAAGAAAAATAGACACTATGTAACTTTATCGCATTGGAAAAGACTATGCTATGGACCTCTCCCTTTCAGTGGATTATTTCGGAGCAAGGGTGAATATTTATTTAATTCCATTTCGTTGGTAATAATGGAACAATTCTGTTTGTAGGAACAAAGATAAGCAGATCTATTCTATACCCGATAAGTACCAATACGCAATGGGTAGATTGGTCCCATTTTCTATGAGCGAATGCGTAGATACTTGTTCATCATTTGAACAGCCCTACCCATTCGTAATAATTTACCTTTATTCATTTCGTCTTACTCTAGGAATTTTCCAATATATATGGATAAAATACAACATTACGTTTCCACATCAAAGTAAAATATAATACTCAACTACCCTTTCTTTCAGTTGATGCCTATTGGTGTTCCAAAAGTACCTTTTCGGAGTCCTGGAGAGGAAGATGCAATTTGGGTTGACATATAGTGCGACTTGTCAGACATATTGGGTCGTATGGGATTTCCCCGTTCTCTCCCCCGCTGGAGATACCCTCTGTTTCGCCCAAAAAAGATTGCTTGAAAACCATCAATAATTTGGAGCGTGAAGTGCAATTAGATCCATTTTTGAGGGGGTTGAGATCAATATTAATATTTATTATCCATTATAAAAATTTATGGTTGGCTTGCTTGGTTGGACCAATAAAATGAAGTATCCAGGCTCCGTTCAGAAAATACCCGATTGGTAATATATGTATGATTACCACTTCTATCATACCATACATAAGTCATTACTTTATAGCATATGAACGATCTCAAACTGTCAATCAATGAAATAATATGATGACTACATCAAATATTTGTCGTAAGAAAGGCATGAAAGAAATGATTGAAAAAAAGTCGTACCAAAAAAAGTGGTATTGGGATCATTTGTCCTATATGTGCAAATTGAAATCGGGCGGATCTTTACCCGGAGTAGAATATAAACCTAAAAAAATTGAGGAGGCCCATTCAGGAACAAGAAAATTACATCGTAATTTGGATTGGATTTCGATGAAACAATACATCAATGAGAGATTAATTCGATAAGTTTAGTGGATTATCTCCGTTTTTACGGAGAGGCGATCAAAAAATCATCTTTCTTAAAAAAATAGAAGAAAAAGCCCCTTCATTAAGAAGTGGAAAAGTCCTACTATACTTTAACTATAAAATTTAACTATAAAAAAGAAGGCGGGCTGGAATCAACACATTGATTCTTTTTTTTCGCAATTTTTTTTGAACCGTATGCATCCAAAGGTGCGTGTACGGTTCCTAAGGGATAAAATTTTGTCCTAATCAACCGACTTCATCGAGAAAGATTACTTTTTTTAGGCCAAGGCGTTAATAGCGAGATCTCAAACCAACTTATTGGTCTCATGGTATATCTCAGTATAGAAGATGAGACCCGGGATCTTTATTTGTTTATAAACACCCCCGGCGGGTGGGTAATGCCCGGAGTAGCCATTTATGATACTATGCAATTTGTGCTACCAGATGTACATACAATATGCATGGGATTAGCCGCTTCAATGGGATCTTTTATCCTGGTCGGAGGAGAAATTACCAAACGTATAGCATTCCCTCACGCTTGGCGCCAATGAGTTTTTTTTATTTGATTTGAGAGAAAAAATAAGACTATGCCTTCGCGACATGTAATATGAATAAGAATACGAATATTAAGTAATAATAGCATGGCACTTCGAGTTCGATATGAACAAACCATTATTGTTTTTTCATAACATGAGATTATGTATCGGGCGAGTAATATGAGACAAAAAGTATCTCCGATTTGATCTTATCTATCCGGGATTCATTTCAGCGTCACAAACTTTTTTGTTTTCACACCAGAAGTCTCTTTCCAATATTTATGTTATGAAAGAGTACTCAAAAAAAAAATGATCATTTTTTTTTTACTTTTTTATTTTGATCGGATCAAAAAGAAACTTTGGGATTGCTGAATCACATACGAGATAAATTATAAATATAGAAAGCAACGGAACCATCATAGTATTTTTGAACCCCCCCGAAAAGAAGGTTGGTAAATGGATCACTTAAAGATTGGGATTTGATGGATCCTATTTCTCTTTTTGCTCGACCGAAAGGAAAAGTAAATTCCATTGTGGAGCCGTATGCACAAAAAATGCCTGTACGGTTGTTCAATTATATATCTATTCTTATTTTATTCTTTTCTTGTTATTCTTCATCTCTTTCCTTCGTACGATCGTACGAGATCGAGGAACCATTCATTATGTTATATCATCAGGGTAATGATCCACCAACCTGTTAGTTCTTTTTATAAGGCACAAACAGGAGAATTTATCCTAGAAGCGGAAGAACTGCTGAAACTTCGCGAAACCCTCACAAGGGTTTATGTACAAAGAACGGGCAAACCTTTATGGGTTGTATCCGAAGACATGGAAAGGGATGTTTTTATGTCAGCAACAGAAGCCCAAGCTTATGGAATTGTTGATCTTGTAGCGGCCGAAAATGCCGGGGATTTCAGGTAAATCCGAGATTCCATTTTGAACCATAATTCGGATGAACCTAAATTTCATTTTTTATCTGCTTACCGGGGTAAAATAAGGTAAAAAAAAAAAAAATAAGAATAATTTATAATCATCCGGTTAGGATTGATCTAAACCAGACCATTTATATACGATTTAGCATGCCAACCATTAAACAACTTATTAGAAATACAAGACAGCCAATAAAAAATGTAACAAAATCCCCCGCTCTTCGGGGATGTCCTCAGCGTCGAGGAACATGTACTAGGGTGTATGTGCGACTCGTTCAGATCATGAGCTGGAACAAAATAAAGGAAAAGTTTTTCCAGTATCAATGACCAGTACCAATGAATAGGATGGAAGAATTCCATTCAATATATGAAGCTAAAAAAACAAACCTCCATTGTGTATGAAATTTATGGTTTCTATTGGTGCAAATCCAATCACCTCAATTGGAGATGAGAAGCAATTCCCCATTGGTAGCAAATGGTTATCCATTAAGCGGGGGAAAATCAAATAGTATTTAAGAAGCAAAAGAATTATGCTCCCACTCTTGCAAGAACGGACTAACAGGGTCAGCTACCTAGCCAACCTTTGTAATTAAATACCGTTACTGTATGGGTAGATCTCATTGTGAAAAGACCTATTACTGGATAATTCATGGGTAGAGTCAAAGAATGTGAACTGTACAAGTTACTAATAACATTGATTAAATGAAGGGGGGGGCTCCGGTGTATAGAGAGGACCTCACCGTTTAAGAAGCAACCATAGAAACGATGGAACCCACTATTTATTTATGCATTTACCTTTACTATTTATTGATACTTTATACTCAACTTAATTTACAATTTACTGTTTTGTTCTTTGTTGATACCTAGTATCAATACAATTTCCTTATTTCGGGGTTAAATGCCTGGAAAAAATCGTGGTTGGGAAGGTCATAGTAGCAAAAGCCATTGGAATTTTTTTATACATCGGAAGAATCCGTTTTGTTATTAATAGACCAGGAAAGGAGAAAAGAATGACTGAAAGAAAATAAATCAATTAGTTATTCATATTCATCAAAGTTTCATTTGATTCAATGACCAGAATTAGACGAGGGTATATAGCCCGGAGACGTAGAACAAAAATTCGTTTATTTGCATCAACCTTTCGAGGGGCTCATTCAAGACTTACTCGAACTACTTTTCAACAGAAAATGAGAGCCTTAGTTTCTGCTCATCGGGATAGGGGCAGGCAAAAGAGAAATTTTCGTCGTTTGTGGATCACTCGGATAAATGCAGGCATTCGTGAGAATGATTTATACAATAGTTATAATAGATCAATACATGATATGTACAAGAGGAAGCGACTTATTAATCGTAAAATGCTTGCACAAATCGCGGTCCTGAGTATGAATTCTTTTTACGGGATTTACTCTAACTCTAGGATCATAGATGATTACCGAGTCGCTCCTAAGTACCCAGTCGCTCCTTTTCGATCTATTTCTGGCGTTACCTTAGAGGAATACTTAGAGAAATACAGGATGCATGATTATGATATCCCATTTTTTTATCATAAGGGAAGGAATACAGATAAGGGAGGGAATACAGATAAGGGAGGGAATACAGATAAGGGAGGGAATACAGATAAGGGAGGGAATACAGATAAGGGAGGGAATACAGATAAGGGAGGGAATACACCGTAATGATTTAAACGGAGCCCCCGGAGAATGAGCTCCGGGAAGGTCGAGTATAAATTAATAGGATAGATAAATATAGTCAAAATGAATGAGCATGCTTCAATAAAAAAAAAGAAGAAATATTTTTTGACTTTATTTACCTTACGCCTTTTTTCTTACAACGTGACAATACAATCTGGATTCTCGAATTTTTCGAACAAAAAATCAATCTGAGTTGGGGTTCGGATTGGAATTTTGATTCAATTGCAATTGAGGAATAGGCCTATCTATTTATTTCTAGTTCGAGGACCCGTAGTTCTAGGAGTCGACTCAGTTCTCTCAAATTGTTTCTCATTATTAAGAAAAGGTAACAAAGATAAAATACGAGCTTGTTTTATAGCAATAGTAATTAATCGTTGTTGTTTCAACGTCAATCTATTCACTCGTCTAGATAATATTTTTCCTTGTTCACTAATAAATCGACTAATTAAACTCATGTTTCTATAATCAATTCGATCCCCCGACCCAATTGGGGGCAAACGCCTACGAAAAGATCGCTTTTTTTTAAGAAAAAGTCGCTTGGATTTATCCATGGTTTATTCCTTATCTTTAAAATCCTATTTCTTAATTCTAATTTTTGATCCGACCGAAATAGGATTTGGTTGTTTTTATTTTTATAGTTTATTTATATATATTATTATATTATTATGTAATTGATTCCTGTTCCTTGGAGGGTTTACACACGCGTTACATTTTATCTATTTCTTTATCTCCCCATGAATTGTATGCTTGTAACAATAGGGACAAAATTTTCTCAATTCCAATCGACTAGGCGTATTGTGTCGATTCTTTTGAGTAATATATCTGGAAATACCCCGTGATTTCTTATTAATATCGTTTCGGACACAACTGTTACATTCCAAAATAACTCTTACTCTCACATCTTTACCCTTGGCCATGAACCTCCCTTTTTATTTTGGATTTACCCAACTCTTCCATTTTCGATCCGAAACAAGAAAGAAAGAAGTTGCTGACTCGAAATAAATCCAATTCTGAAATATTTCATTGCAATCAATATCAATAGAGAAATAATAAGTAATACAACGATTTCTAACTATCAATTAAATTAGTACCAGTATTAAATTTAAGTATCTTGTATGCTTTTGTTGTCCTCGAACCTTATTTTTTTTTTTTCATTTCTGTTCTCCCTCTATTAATTCAGCCTAAACTAAACCCGAGTTTCGTTCCGGGTGAATCTTCTTTTTTTATCCTAAAAAAACGACAGTCAAGAACAAAACAAAGAAGGGGGGGGGGAGTTAGTCACAGATAATTTATTGTATCTTTAAGCTTCTTCATCCCTAACTAGAATGAAAAAAAAGGGAATGTCAACGCATCTGGGAATAAACGATTGATCTCTATCAATAGACCTGCTAAAGACCCGAACCACAGAGTGCTTAACACGGGTGCCACAGAAAGATATGTTTTTATATCTCGCATTGAAAATCCTCCTTTTTTATTGTAATACATATATGATCAGATACATATGTAGTTAAGGATCACTTGTATTTGTACGGGGAATCCCTAACTAAAATGGATATAGCGACCCGATAGATTCTATTTTCTTTCCTTTCTTTACAACAGAAAAAGATGTCCACTTATTTTATGAATATTACCGATATCAATTTATTTATATGTTGGGTTTATAAAATGAAATTCAATTTATAGTTTATAGTAATAATTTAGATTACTATTGAAATTAAATATTCTTATTCTATTTATTATTTTCTATAATAAAAATAAAATATTTAATATAAAATATATTTATTAATTTCTAGATTTCTAAATTTTAATAAAATTTAGAGTTTAATAGAATTATTTTATTAATCTTAATAATAGAATTCTATATATAGAAATAAATTTAAATAATAAATAAATAGAGTAAAGGTAAATTTATCATTTTTTTTTAGATAATTGAATTATTCTTTTATTATATGTATATGAGATGAACAAAGAAGAAATGGCAAGATAAATTGTATAGTATATCAATAGAGGAAATTGAAATTACGATGTGGAAAACAAGACGGGGATTCTCTACAATGACACTGTAGGCTAATTGAAAGGGATGTAGCGCAGCTTGGTAGCGCGTTTGTTTTGGGTACAAAATGTCACGGGTTCAAATCCTGTCATCCCTATTTATTACTTCTCCTATGTGTAGTAATGAAGGATCAATTGAGATCCATGAAAATTGGACATACATAACCCTTTCTTTATGATACATATGCATGCAAGATATATATATAATGGGGGGTTACAAAAAAAATTGATTTATTTACGGTCTTTTATATTGTGATAAGAAAGCGCTCTTAGTTCAGTTCGGTAGAACGCGGGTCTCCAAAACCCGATGTCGTAGGTTCAAATCCTACAGAGCGTGATTCTGTTCTTCTTAGCTTAGGTCGAATTACAATGAAATAACTTTACTAACTTAAGCAGCAACCCTAATTTGATTTGACCTCCTCCTTTCTTTAATCCGCAGGAGGTCAAGAAAAAAGAGATGTTATTTAAATTTAAAAAGAGATGTTACTTAATCAAAGGTCCAACTGATCGCCGCGCCTGTATTGCAAATATGCAGTTACGAATAATCCAGCCAAAGTAATAGGAATTAGGCCTAACACGATTCCAAATAGT